ATCTAGTAATAATCTATTACTAGTAATAATATGAATGCCTCGCTATTCATTCGGGTTGGGGTCATAATCATTATATAGGAGAGATGGCCGAGTGGTTCAAGGCGTAGCATTGGAACTGCTATGTAGGCTTTTGTTTACCGAGGGTTCGAATCCCTCTCTTTCCGCTTTAATTTACCGATTTTACTAACAACAATGGGAAATGGATAACGCTATTCCAACTTTCTTTACTATCGATTCTTCTATTCCTAATTGCTGTGACACATAAACTACTCAAAAAGAAACTACTGGAATGGAAAGAGTAGCCAAGGAATGCAAATATTCCTTCGGTCTAGGATCCGGAAAAGGGAGAAAATACGGATCAACCCCGCATTTATCTTACTTACTTTTAAGTTAATTTACTTCGACGAAAGGGAAGAAAATTGCCCGAATCCTTATTTATTTTAGTTAGGTTTAAGTCTGACGAGAATAGTATTCTACAACTAGCAATTCATTTATTTTCAAACCAACCCATTTACTATCTATTATTTGATTGACTAATCCTTTATATTGGAATGGTTGAAGGATCAAATGGCTTGGTAATTCCTGATGAGAGGATGAATCCAGAGATTTTTGAATCAGAGCTTTAGATTTTTGTTCATCCTTCACCGTAATAATATCTCGGGGTTTACAGCGATAACTTGGTATATCTACTATATGACCATTAACTAAAATATGCCTATGGTTAACAAATTGCCGGGCTGCAGGAATAGTCGAAGCCATACCCAATCGGAAAAGGATGTTATCCAAACGCATTTCAAGTAATTGTAGTAAAACTTGACCTGTTGACCCCTTGGCTTTTCCGGCGATGCGAACGTATTTAAGTAATTGTCGTTCTGTAAGACCATAGTGAAAACGCAACTTTTGTTTTTCTTCTAGGCGAATACGATATTGAGATTTTTTTCCCGAACGAGATTGGTTTCTAAGATCATTTCCGGCTCTAGGACTTTTATTAGTTAGTCCCGGTAAAGCTCCCAGCCGGCGTATTTTTTTCAAACGAGGTCCTCGGTAACGCGACATAAAGACTCCTTTTTGTAGAATTTTTTTAGAATCAATTTTATTCTTTTTTTTTTTTATTTATTAAATTTTATTAATTTATGAAATTTGGATTTTTTAAACCAAAATTCAAACTTTCAAACTCAAACTAAAGTAACTAAAGTAAATGAAGCGAAGTTTGCTGAAGTAGCCTACTTGTGTACTATAAATTGTGTACTATAAAGAAGTATGAGACGAATTGAATAAATATCCAGACCGCTTCCTATTTTCTATTATAGAAAAGGGATTCCTTTCCTGACATAGTTGTAAGTTCTTATAATTTAAATTTAAGAAATTGAAAAATATTTAATATTCTTTAATATTCTTTGATTTCAAAAAGACATTCTCAATTATGTAAAAATTGGAATAAATAGGAAAAAGCCGGCTATCGGAATCGAACCGATGACCATCGCATTACAAATGCGATGCTCTAACCTCTGAGCTAAGCGGGCTCACATAACATCAATTTTATGTGCATACTAATTCTATAAAATATTGGAATCTTAATCTTAGGTATTCACTATTATGTCTTATCTATTCAGACTCGATATGAATAGAAAACAATAGAATATACAATTTCAAATAAATATTGAATATTATAGAACATAACTATTAATATAGCGATATAGAATTTGTATTTTTTATCACAAATCACTAATACAATTTACAATTCGAATATTATTAAATTCGATATTTTTTTAGTAAATTCTAGATCTTATTAGATTCGATAGTAAATATTTTGATTTTAGTTAGTTAGTTAGTTAGATAGTTAAATTATTTAAATTTGTCATTTTTTAATTTGAATTGAAATGACATTTGAAATTCTTTTTATTACACTTCTATATTATTTGATTCCATATCATTAGGAATGATTAGTTCGAACTGATGAGACATTCCTCCGCTTTCATTCCATTCATAAAATGAATAAAGTAGTAAAGGCGGAAATTAAGACAACAATAAAATCGACCGTTCTAGTATTCAAAATTGCATGAGAGGGGCGACAGGTAGATATATATATAGGATATCTATTAATCTATATTGAATTACGGATCCAGAAATGATAAAATCCAATTTGATTGGACCAAATAGGGTCTCCTATAGAAGATAGGAGAAGACAGGTAAGAAATCAAAGAGGAAAAATGCTTCTTCGAAATAGGAATCGGTATCTAATGAATTCAAAGGTTACAGTAGAAATGAAAGAAAAAGGGAACGACATCATAACGCAATGAAATCCTAATCTTAACACAAAAGGAAGGGGATATGGCGAAATCGGTAGACGCTACGGACTTAATTGGATTGAGCCTTGGTAAGGAAACTTACTAAGTGATGACTTTCAAATTCAGAGAAACCCCGGAATTAAGAAAAAGGGCAATCCTGAGCCAAATCCTATTTTCAGGTTGAGAAAACGAAAACAAGGATAGGTGCAGAG